TATAGGTGTAGCCTTTCGCTCAATACTAGAGTCGACAATTAAACCATAGCATCCGAGGTTGCATTAATGGAGGATACACGACAGAAGGAATTGTTCTATTTCCAAACTTTACCTTCAACAAGCGTAGATTTTTTTCAAAATTTTTATTTCTATCCCGATCCCAAATCCTGCGTCTTTCTCGTAAGATTGAGAGCAATAAAAAAAGAATCAAATCGCACCATCTCTGTAATAGGTAAATGCCTCTTTTTCTCCTGAAGTTGTCGGAATTATTCGTAATAAGATATTGGCTACAATTGAAAAGGTCTTATCAATAAAATTTCCATTTATCCGCGATCTAGGCATAGGTAGCAATCCATTCTATAATTATTCTCATTACCTCTCGTGGTAAACCGATCCCACAAAGAAAATAATTGTACAGTACGAAATAACATAAAAACAGATTCATTAAGAAAAAGGGACCTGTATTTATTCAAATTGTTCCTTTTTGACAGGAATCGAAAAAAACAAATAGTGATTGCCTCCGGTACCGGTATAAAATAAATAAAATAACAGAAAAAAATAACAGAAAAAGAGGCGAATGTTGGTTTTGCAAACATAAATAGAATGTTTCTAACAGTTTTCATATTTTCTATTTATTTATCCGTAGAACCTCAAAAGAAAGATCTTTCTTTTACTTTGATGAAAATTGATCTATTTTTCTAGTTAGAATTAGAATTGATTGGTCGTTCCTATGCAATAATCTACTAGGAATGGCTCGCTATTCACTCGGTTTTTGGGTCATAATCATGATGTAGGAGAGATGGCCGAGTGGTTGAAGGCGTAGCATTGGAACTGCTATGTAGGCTTTTGTTTACCGAGGGTTCGAATCCCTCTCTTTCCATACCTTCATCTAATTCACAGATCTTACTAACCAAAAGAGTCAAATAGCACCAGATAAAATTATATTCCAACGCAACAGCAACAGTTAGACCTTTCTTTGATATAGATTCTCTATTCCTAATTGCTGTGGACTGAAAGGAAAAGAGTAGACAAGGAATGAAAACCTCCCTCTCGTTCTATGATACCTAAATGGATAAAAATCCGGATCAAACCCTTATTATTTATCTTAACCTTAGGTTAATTTACTTCGACGAAAGGGATCGAAATTGTCCGAACCCCTGTGATTTTTTATTTTCTTTTCGTTAGGTTTAGGTCTGACGCGAATAATATTCTACGACTAGCAATTCATTTATTTTCAAACCGACCCATTTACTATCTATTATTTGATTTACTAATCCTTTATATTGGAATGGTTGAAGAGTCAAATGTTTTGGCAATTCGTCCTGAGAGGATGAATCGAAAGAATTTTGAATCAGAGCTCTAGAGTTTTGTTCATCCCTCGCCGTAATAATATCTCGGGGTTTGCAGCGATAACTTGGTATATCTACTATACGACCATTGACTAAAATATGTCTATGGTTAACTAATTGACGGGCTCCGGGAATAGTCGGAGCCATACCCAATCGAAAAAGGATGTTATCTAAGCGCATTTCAAGTAATTGGAGTAAAACCTGACCTGTTGACCCCTTGGCTTTGCCGGCGATACGAACATATTTAAGTAATTGCCGTTCTGTAAGACCATAATGAAAACGCAACTTTTGTTTTTCTTCTAGACGAATACGATATTGGGATTTTTTCTCGGAACGTGATTGGTTTCTAAGATCACTTCCGGCCCCAGGCCTTTTATTAGTTAGTCCCGGTAAAGCTCCCAGGCGGCGTATTTTTTTGAAACGAGGTCCCCGGTAACGCGACATAAAGACTCCTTATTCTTTCTTATTTATATTGAATTCTTATTGATGAAATTTCATTTTACAGAATAAACCTAAACTAAAACTGAACTAAATGATAAATGAAGCGAAGTTTACGGAAGAAGTGTACTTGTACTCTAAAGAATAATTAGATGAATGGGACAAATATCCAGACCCTTCTATATATAATATATATAAATATATAATATATATAATCCAGACCTTTCTATTCTATATATCTATTTTCTATATATATATTCTATATAGATAAAAAAAGAGATAAAAAGGGATTCTTTTCATGACATGGTTGGAAGTTCCTATAAGATAAAAAAATATATTTTCACTAAAATATTCTTTGATTTCGGATTTCAAAGTAACATTCTCAATCATGTAAAAACTCGAAGAAAATAAATAGAGAAAAGCCGGCTATCGGAATCGAACCGATGACCATCGCATTACAAATGCGATGCTCTAACCTCTGAGCTAAGCAGGCTCACATAATCGAAATTCTACCCGCATAGGGATTCAATAAACTATTGTCATCTTAGCTATTAATTAATATTTTTAGCGATTCATATTTTCATATTAGCTAGTTAGAATGAATATGAATATAGAAAAAATATAATAAATATAGAATTGAAAGGAAATATTTAATACTCATACTTACCATAGAATATAACCGATTAATCTATCGATATATAATTTCTATTTAT